TTGTATAATCGTTGGAATTACACCAATGAACAAAAAAAAAACAACTTCACCAAGGAGTTTAGAAATAGAATAGAAGTTTTAGATAAAGGATATCTTTTTCTGGATGTACTCGAAAAAAGGACTCGATTGTGTAATGGTAAGACTAAAAAAGAATACTTACCTAAAATATATGATCCTTTCGTGTATGGACCTTATCGTGGAAGAATCAAAAAATTATTTTTACCCGCAATCCTAAATAAAACTTATATAAAAAATAAGAGAGGAACAAGTTGGATAAATAAGATTCACGGTCTACTTGTTATTAATGATTTTCAAGAATTTGAACAGACAATAGACAGATTGAATCGAAAATCATTTTCAAGAGAAAAAGCCCGGTCTTTATTTCCAAAACACAAACGAGAGGAAATTGATTCAGAAAACCGAATCACAATTTTAAAATTTTTATTCGATGCAGTTATAACCGATCCCAACAATCAAATAATTAGAAAAAAATCGATTAGAATAAAAAAAGAAATTAGTAAAAAAGTTCCCCGGTGGTCATACAAATTAATCGATAGTTTAGAACAAGAGGAGACAGAACACGAAGGACGTGTACCAGAAGAACATGCAATTCGTTCACGAAAAGCCAAACGTCTAATGCTTTTTACTGATACGAAGCCAAATTTCCCTACTTATCCTAATACAAACTATACTAATAATCTTGATCAAGTGGAGGAGACTACTTTGCTACGTTATGTGCAAAAATCGGATTTTCGTCGAGATATAATCAAAGGTTCCATGCGCGCACAAAGAAATAAAACCGTTATTTGGAAACTGGTTCAAGCAAATGCCCATTCCCCCCTTTTTTTGGACAGAATAGACAAAACGTTTTATTTTTCTTTTAATATTTCCGCACTGATGAAAGTAATTTTTAGAAATTGGATGTGGAAAAATAAAGACCAAAAACTTTCTGATTATACACACAAAAAGACAAAAAGAGAAAAATATAAAATAAACGAAAAAGCACGTAGAGAAATAGCAGAAACCTGGGAAAACATGTCATTTGGTCAAGCCCTAAGAGGTTATGTATTAGTAACCCAATCGATTCTTAGAAAATATATTATATTACCTTCATTGATAATAGCTAAAAATATTGTCCGCATGCTATTATTCCAATTTCCCGAGTGGTCCGAGGATTTAAAAGATTGGAATCAGGAAATGTATGTTAAATGCACCTACGGTGGTGTTCAATTATCCGAAACAGAATTTCCGAAAAACTGGTTAACGGACGGTATGCAGATAAAGATCCTATTCCCTTTTCGCCTGAAACCCTGGCATAGATCTAAGATACAATCCCCCCATAAAGATGCAATAAACAAAAAAAGTGGACAAGAAAATGATTTTTGTTTTTTAACAATTTGGGGAACGCAAACCGACCGTCCTTTTGGTTCTCCCCGAAAACAACGTTCGTTTTTTGAACCCATTTTTAAAGAACTCAAAAAAAAAGTTAGAAAATGGAAAACTAAGTCTTTTCTCGTTTTAAGAGTTTTAAAAGAACCAACAAAATTGCTTCGAAAGGTCGCAAAAGAAACAAAAAAATGGGTCATCAAAAGGATTCCATTTCGAAAAGGAAGAATAAAAGAACTTTCCAAAAAAAACTTATTTAGATTGAGAGAAATAGATGAATTGGGCGCAACTAAAAACAATTCGATAATCAGTAATCAGATGATTCACGAATCGTCTATTGAAATTCCATCTATGGATTGGACAAATTTCTCACTGACAGAACAAAAACTGAAAGATCTGTCTAATAGAACAAGCATAATCCGAAATCAAATAGATAAAATTACAAAAGAAAAAAAAAAAGGATCGCTAACTCAAGAAATAAATATTAGTTCGAACAAAACAAATTATTGTGCTAAAATATTAGAATCATCAAAAAAAATTTGGCAGATATTAAAAAAAAGAAATACTCGATTAATCCGCAAATCCTATTTTTTTCTAAAATTTTTTATTCAAAAGATATACATAAATATTTTTCTATCTATCCTTACTATTCCAAGAATCAATCTAAAACTTTTTCTTGAATCAAAAAAAAAAAAAATTCAAATTTTTGATAAAAACGCCCACAATAATGAAGCAAATCAGGAAATAATTAATAAAACAAATAAAAATAAAATTCACTTTATTTCGACTATAAAAAAATCACTTTCTACGATTAGTAATAAGAATTCAAAGATTTCTTGTGATTTATCGTCTTTCTCACAATCACAAGCATATGTATTTTACAAATTGTTACAAGCCCAAGTTATTAACTTTTATAATTTAAGATCCGTTCTTCAATATCATGGAACATCTCTATTTCTTAAGAATGAAATAAAAGATTTTTTTGAAAAACAAGGAATATTTAATTACGAATTAAGACATAAACCTTTTTGGAATTTTGGAATAAATCAATGGAAAAACTGGTTAAGCGGTCATTATCAATATGATTTATCTCCGATTAGATGGGTTAGGTTAGTACCACAAGAATGGCGAACTAGAATCAATCAACACTGTATGGCTCAAAATAAGGATTTAACTAAAATAGATTTATATGAAAAAAACAAATTAACTCATTGCGAAAAACGAAATTTTTTTGAAGCAGACCCATTACAGAATCAAAATTCTAATTTTAAAAAACACTCTAGATATGATCTTTTATCATATAAATCGATTAATTATGAAGATAAGAAAGACTCGTATATTGATAGATCACTAGTCGAAGTAAATAATAAAAAAGAATTTTTTTATAATTACAATAGAAAGAAAGGCAAAATTTTTGCTATGTTGGGAGGTATCCCTATCAATAATTATCTAAGAGAAGATGATATTATGGATATGGAGAAAATTTCGGATAGAAAATATGTTGATTGGAGAATTCTCCATTTTTTCCTTAGAAATAAGGTCGATATTGAATCCGGGGTTGATTGGATGGGAATGAATGAAGAAATACTAAGTCGTCCTATATCAAACTCAAACCCGGAGCCTTGGTTCTTCCCAGAATTGGGTCTACTTTGCAATGCATATAGAATGAAACCCTGGATCATACCAATCAAATTACTGCTTTTCCATTTTAATGGAAATGAAAATGGTAAGAAAAATATAACTGAAAAAAAAAAGGCAGATCTTTTTATATCCTTGAATCAAAAAAAATATCTTGACCTTGTGAATCAAAGTCAAAAAGAAAAAGAACCCGCAGGCCAGGGGAATCCGAGATTAGATGCACAAAAGCAAGTAAGTCTTGGATCAGTAGCAGAGCTTGATGACTTCTTAAAAAAAAATTTGTGTTTTCAGTTGAGATGGGATGATGATTCTTTAAATCAAAAAGTAATCAATAATATCAACATATATTCTCTCCTGAGTCGACTGATAAATCCTAAAAAAATTGTTATCTCCTCTATTCAAAAGGGAGAAATCCATCTGAATATTTTAATACTTCAGAAGGATTTAACTCTTACCGAATTGATGGAAAAGGGAATGTGGATTATCGAACCCCTTAGTCTGCCTGTAAAAAATGATGGACAATTTTTTATATATCAAACCGTAGGTATTTCATTGGTTCATAAGAATAAGCGCAAAATTCCTAAAAGATACCGAGAGAAAGGATATGTTGATAAGAAAAATTTTGATGAATTCATTGGAAGACATCAAAAAATGACTGGAACTAGAAACAAAAATCATTATGATTTGCTTGTTCCTGAAAATATTTTATTCCCTAAACGTCGTAGAGAATTGCGAACTCTAATTTGTTTCAATTCAAAGAATCGAAATAGTATGCATAGAAATCCAGTATTTTTTAATAACGTAAAAAACGGCAGTCACGCTTTGGATAAAAGCAAAGATCTCGCTAGAGAGAAAAAGAAACTAATTAAATTAAAGTTCTTTATTTGGCCCAATTATCGATTAGAAGATTTAATTTGTATGAATCGCTATTGGTTTAATACCAATAATGGCAGTCGTTTCAGTATGGTAAGGATACATATGTATCCACGATTACAAATTCGTTAATAGTACGTCTATCATGTCCCATGTTTGGGATATGAAAACAAAGAAATGGACACATGTCTTGTCTTATATTCCAGTCTAATACTAATTTAATGATATACATATCAATTAGATCCATAAATGAATTAACAAAATCTTTTTTTTTTAGGTCTAACTTTTTCTCTTTTGGATAAATATACCATCCTTTTGGATCCCTAATCAACTTTAAAATTGGATTTATTATTGATTTTATGATTTTCTAGGAAGTTCATAACGAACTTAAGATTTTTGTGTATATCAAATTCAAGTAACTAGCATTATTATTATTGATCAGTAAAATTCATATTAAATTAAAAAAAGGGGGGGGGTTCGTTTTATGGTAAAAAATTCATTCATCTCAGTTATTTTTCAAGAAAAAAAAGAAGAAAACTGCGGATCGGTTGAATTTCAAGTATTCCGTTTCACCAATAAGATACGAAGACTTACTTCACATTTAGAATTGCACAGAAAAGACTATTTATCTCAAAGGGGTCTACGGAAAATTCTGGAAAAACGCCAACGTCTGCTAGTTTATTTGTCAAAGAAAAATAGAGTACGTTATAAAGAATTAATTAGTCAGTTGAATATTCGGGAGTCCAAAAATCGTTAATTTGAAAAACAATTTTGAATTTTTTGATTTTGAATCTTGATGAACTTCTTGTCGTTTTCAACAATTCATGTAAGAATGAATAGAGTAAAAACCTATGAGTATACTAGCTACAGAAAAAGACTTTATGATAGTCAATATGGGACCTCACCACCCATCAATGCACGGTGTTCTTCGTCTCATCGTTACTCTAGATGGTGAGGATGTTATTGACTGTGAACCTGTATTGGGTTATTTACACAGAGGAATGGAAAAAATTGCAGAAAACCGAACAATTATACAATATATGCCTTATGTAACCCGTTGGGATTATTTAGCTACTATGTTCACAGAAGCAATAACTGTAAATGGACCAGAACTGTTGGGAAATATTCAAGTACCTAAAAGGGCTAGCTATATCAGAGTAATTATGTTGGAATTGAGTCGTATAGCTTCTCATCTGTTGTGGCTTGGCCCTTTTATGGCAGATATTGGTGCACAGACTCCTTTCTTCTATATTTTCAGAGAAAGAGAATTAGTATATGATCTATTCGAAGCTGCCACCGGTATGAGAATGATGCATAATTATTTTCGTATCGGAGGAATAGCGACTGATTTACCTCATGGTTGGATAGATAAATGTTTGGATTTCTGCGATTATTTTTTAACCGGGGTTGTTGAATATCAAAAACTTATTACGCGAAACCCTATTTTTTTAGAACGAGTTGAAGGAGTAGGCATTGTTGGTGGAGAAGAAGCAATAAATTGGGGTTTATCGGGACCAATGCTACGAGCGTCTGGAATAGAATGGGATCTTCGTAAAGTTGATCATTATGAGTGTTATGGCGAATTTGATTGGGAAGTCCAGTGGCAAAAAGAAGGAGATTCATTAGCTCGATATTTAGTCCGAATCGGTGAAATGACGGAATCCATAAAAATTATTCAACAGGCTTTGGAAGGAATTCCGGGTGGACCCTATGAGAATTTAGAAATACGTTACTTTGAGAGAGAAAGCGATCCAGAACGGAATGATTTTGAAGATCGATTCATTAGTAAAAAACCTTCTCCGACTTTTGAATTGCCGAAACAAGAACTTTATGTAAGAGTCGAAGCCCCAAAAGGAGAATTGGGAATTTTTATGATAGGAGATCAACGTGGTTTTCCTTGGAGATGGAAAATTCGCCCACCGGGTTTTATCAATTTGCAAATTCTTCCTCAATTAGTTAAAAGAAGGAAATTGGCTGATATTATGACGATATTAGGTAGTATAGATATCATTATGGGGGAAGTTGATCGTTGAAATGATAATTGATACAACAGAAGTACAAGATATCAATTCTTTTTCCAGATTAGAATCCTTACAAGAGGTCTCCGGGATCATATGGATGCTTATCCCTATTTTTACTCCTGTATTGGGAATCACAATAGGCGTACTAGTAATTGTGTGGTTAGAAAGAGAAATATCCGCAGGAATACAACAACGTATTGGGCCTGAATACGCCAGCCCTTTGGGAATTCTTCAAGCTTTAGCAGACGGGACAAAACTACTTTTCAAAGAGACTCTTCTTCCATCTAGAGGAAATACTCGTTTATTCAGTATTGGACCATCTATAGCAGTCATAGCAATTCTACTAAGTTATTCAGTAATTCCTTTTAGTTATAACCTTGTTTTAGCTGACCTGAATATCGGTATTTTTTTATGGATTGCCAGTTCAAGTATTGCTCCTATTGGACTTCTTATGTCCGGATATGGATCAAATAATAAATATTCCTTTTTAGGTGGTCTGCGAGCTGCTGCTCAATCGATTAGTTATGAAATACCATTAACTTTATGTGTTTTATCAATATCTCTACGTGTGGTTCGCTAAAACCTAAGCTTTTCTTTTTCGCTCTAGAAAAAAAAAAAAAGAAATTGAAGAGATATCTTGATTTTTTTATTCATTTATTTATTCTTTCGGTTAATAAAAGAAATTAGATAGTTATATATGAGTGAAAGAAAACAACTTCGAAATTCGCAGTAAAAGTGGATTGAGTCTCATTTCCTATGTACAAGAGGTAAGGGGAAGTAAACAAAAGTGGAAGAAGCGCTTTACCCCAAGATTGGTTGATTGGTCATCCTAGCTTGAAGCGGGCTCAAAAGATCAACCGTATGGCATTTTCACTGGGGGTTGTATGTATTACAATACATAGATTCCAAAACGGGGGATTGAAAAAAAATGGGTGGATAGTAAGGAACACCAAAATACACACAACGGATTAGTAATGGAGATTATGTAAATGATACTTCTGCATAACATAAACAGAATACTAATTGGGGCTTTAAGTTGGTAGAAATGATCAGGCAGTACTCCCCACAATTCCGATCCAGAGTATGCTCCTATCCACTAATTAAAGAAATGACTATCAGGAACGAAATAATCCTTTACTTTTTTTAAGCCCCCCTTTTTTCTCCGAAAGAAGAAGAGGAACAAAAAAAGTAGAACAAATAGAATTACAATATAAAAAAAAGGGACCCTTTTATTCTTTCTTTCATATATTCATAGAAATCAAATCATTCATGAACTAATGGAATGTCTAATTCTTTTTCGGAATCAAAATAAAAGGATGGGTTGAAATATCTATTGATATTTCTACAAGGAGTATTTTATTGAAGGGTTGATTAAGTTATTACTCAACACAGAAAAATTGAAATTATTAAAGGATGAGATTAATTCAGAAATCCTCTTTTTTTTTATCCTTATAGCAGACAGAATTCCATTGGTATAATTGGGGCCCGTCCGCTAGATTTTCATTTTGACTCTATCTATCCTATAACCATATCAAGATAACTAATACTGGTCCGGTCCTTACATTTATTTGTGGCCCTGAGGAGCCGTATGAGGTGAAAATCTCATGTACGGTTTTGTAATAGCGATGGGAACAGTAATGTTCTCACCGACTATGATTATCTAACAGTTCAAGTACAGTTGATATAGTTGGGGCGCAAGCAAAATATGGGGTTTGGGGGTGGAATTTGTGGCGTCAACCTATAGGGTTTATCGTTTTTCTAATTTCTTCCCTAGCGGAATGCGAGAGATTACCTTTTGATTTACCAGAAGCAGAAGAAGAATTAGTAGCAGGTTATCAAACCGAATATTCAGGAATCAAATTTGGTTTATTTTACGTTGCTTCCTATCTAAATCTATTAGTTTCCTCATTATTTGTAACAGTTCTTTACTTGGGCGGTTGGAATCTTTACATTCCATATATATTAGTTCCTGAGCTATTTGAAATAAATAAAGCGGATGGAATCTTTGGAACGACAATTGGTATCTTTATTACATTAGCTAAAACTTATTTGTTCTTGTTCATTCCTATTACAACAAGATGGACTTTACCTAGACTACGAATGGACCAACTATTAAATCTTGGCTGGAAATTTCTTTTACCTATTTCTCTCGGTAATCTATTATTAACAACTTCTTCCCAACTCCTTTCCCTGTAAAGAAAAAGGGAATACGATATTTGCCACTTGTCTCAAACAAGAGAAAGAAAGAAAGAAACTCAAATTATTCAGAGATATTCACGATATGTTCCCTATGGTAACTGGATTCATGAATTATGGTCAACAAACAATACGAGCTGCAAGGTACATTGGTCAAAGTTTCATGATTACCTTATCCCAAGCAAATCGTTTACCTGTAACTATTCAATATCCTTATGAACAATTAATCACATCGGAGCGTTTTCGCGGTCGAATCCATTTTGAATTTGATAAATGTATTGCTTGTGAAGTATGTGTTCGCGTCTGTCCTATAGATCTGCCTGTTGTTGATTGGAAATTGGAAACAGATATTCGAAAGAAACGATTGCTTAATTACAGTATTGATTTTGGAATTTGTATTTTTTGTGGTAACTGCGTTGAGTATTGTCCAACAAATTGTTTATCAATGACTGAAGAATATGAACTTGCTACTTACGACCGTCATGAATTGAATTATAATCAAATTGCTTTAGGTCGTTTACCAATGTCAGTAATTGACGATTTTACAATTCGAACAGTTTTGAATTCGCCACAAAGAAAAAATGGGTAAACCTCTTAATTTCCATTTCGAATAAAGAAAAGAACGAAATTGATCCAATAGCTGTACCCGCATCAATTCCCACTTAGTAGATTAGAATTTAATTCAATTGGGAATGTCTCATAAAAAAATTTTTCCTGGTCGGTTCAATAAGGTCATGAAAAACATTTCGATTTATTTATTTCTTATTTTAATATAATGGATTTGCCTGGACCAATACATGATTTTCTTTTAGTTTTTCTGGGATCGGGTCTTATATTAGGAGGTCTGGGAGTGGTATTACTTACCAACCCAATTTATTCGGCCTTTTCCTTGGGATTGGTTCTTGTTTGTATATCCTTATTCTATATTCTATCAAATTCCCATTTTGTAGCTGCCGCACAGCTCCTTATTTACGTGGGAGCTGTAAATGTTTTAATCATATTTGCTGTAATGTTCATGAATGGTTCAGACTATTCTAACAATTTTCATTTTAATCTTTGGACTATTGGTGATGGGGTTACTTCCCTGGTTTGTACAAGTATTTTTTTTTCGCTAATTACTACTATTCTAGATACGTCATGGTACGGGATTATTTGGACTACACGGTCCAACAAGATTATAGAACAAGATTTGATAAGTAATAGTCAACAAATTGGAATTCATTTATCAACAGACTTTTTTCTTCCATTTGAACTCGTTTCAATAATTCTTTTAGTTGCTTTGATAGGTGCAATTTCCGTGGCTCGTCAGTAAAAAATCTTTATAACTAGCAACAGCAATTGAAATTCAACCTTTTTCTGTGTTATCACATCTTTTTCGCTTCAATTCTAGTTGAATAGTATTCATGTTTGAATAGTATTCATGTATAAATAGAAAATCAAAATAGAAATTTTTTTATTCGATCTACTATCAATATATTCTTTTGTTCCGTACTTGTTATATCCTAAGCAATCGAATCACTTGAATTATTGTTCATATTGAAATGAATCGAAATTGGTACGGAGTTGGTCAATGATGCTCGAGCATGTACTTGTTTTGAGTGCCTATTTATTTTCGATCGGTATCTATGGATTGATCACGAGCCGAAATATGGTTCGGGCCCTGATGTGTCTTGAACTTATACTAAATGCGGTTAATATAAATTTCGTAACATTCTCTGATTTTTTTGATAGTCGACAATTAAAAGGAGATATTTTCTCAATTTTTGATATAGCTATTGCAGCCGCTGAAGCAGCTATTGGATCCGCTATTGTTTCCTCAATTTATCGTAACAGAAAATCCACTCGTATCAATCAATCGACTTTGTTGAATAAGTAGTATTTAGAATAATAGCCATCAATTCGACTTAGCATATATAATATGTCGTAACCTCGATCATGTTTGTGAAACCGGAAGAAATCAAAGTATCCTTGTTCCCTTTTAGGAGTTGATCCAGAAGTGGATTAATTAGAAAAATTCTGGTAAATCATTGATTCATCTGGTGTTTAAATATATGATGTTTCCAAATTGACTAGATCGAAAATTTAAGAGTTCAAAAATTGATAGATCCAATGTCACATTCAGTAAAGATTTATGATACATGTATAGGGTGTACTCAATGTGTCCGAGCTTGCCCCACAGATGTATTAGAAATGATACCTTGGGACGGATGTAAAGCAAAGCAAATTGCTTCGGCTCCAAGAACAGAGGACTGTGTTGGTTGTAAGCGATGTGAATCCGCCTGTCCAACGGATTTCTTGAGTGTTCGAGTTTATTTATGGCATGAAACAACTCGAAGCATGGGTCTAGCTTATTAATATTGATACGTTCCCGAAAACCCCACTTGAATACATTTTGAATACAGTTTCTTTTTTTTTACCGATTACCCACAAACCCCGTACTCGAAAAAGAAAAACCAAATAAGAATATATTCTCTTTTCGAGCACGGGGTTTTATGGTCCAAGTGTATCTTGTCTTTACCACGAATTATTTTCCTTGGTTAACAATAATTGTAGTTTTTCCAATCGCCGCGGGTTCTTTAATTTTCTTTCTCCCTCATAGAGGAAATAAGGTGACGAGGGGGTATACCATATATATATGTGTCTTAGAACTCCTTCTAACGGCCTATGCATTCTGTTATCATTTCCGATTGGACGATCCATTAATCCAGCTGGCAGAGGATTATAAATGGATCAACTTTTTTGATTTTGACTGGCGATTGGGAATAGATGGACTTTCCCTAGGACCTATTTTACTGACGGGATTTATTACCACTTTAGCTACTTTAGCGGCTCGGCCAGTTACTCGGAATTCCAGACTATTCCATTTCCTGATGTTAGCGATGTACAGTGGCCAAATAGGACCATTTTGTTCTCGGGACCTTTTACTTTTTTTCATCATGTGGGAGTTAGAATTAATTCCCGTTTATCTACTTCTATCCGTGTGGGGTGGAAAGAAACGTCTTTATTCAGCTACAAAGTTTATTTTGTCCACTGCAGGAGGTTCCGTTTTTCTATTAATAGGTGTTTTGGGTATCGGTTTATATGGTTCCAATGAACCAACATTCAATTTGGAAACATTGGCTAATCAATCGTATCCCGTGGCACTGGAAATAATATTCTATATTGGATTTCTTATTGCTTTTGCTGTCAAATCACCGATTATACCCTTCCATACATGGTTACCAGACACCCACGGAGAGGCGCATTACAGTACTTGTATGCTTTTAGCCGGAATCTTATTAAAAATGGGGGCGTATGGGTTGGTTCGGATCAATATGGAACTATTACCGCGCGCTCATTCTATATTTTCTCCCTGGTTCATGATAGTAGGTACAATGCAAATAATTTATGCAGCTTCAGCATCTCCTGGCCAACGGAATTTAAAAAAAAGAATAGCTTATTCCTCCGTATCTCATATGGGTTTCATAATTATAGGAATCGGCTCGCTAACCGATACAGGACTTAACGGAGCCATTTTACAAATAATTTCTCATGGGTTTATTAGTGCTGCACTTTTTTTCTTGGCCGGAACGAGTTATGATAGAATACGTCTTGCTTATCTCGACGAAATGGGCGGGCTGGCTATCCCAATTCCAAAGATATTCACGCTATTCAGTATCTTATCGATGGCTTCCCTTGCATTGACGGGCATGAGTGGTTTTGTTGCGGAATTGATAATATTTTTGGGAATAATTACCAGCCAAAAATTTTTGTTAATGCCAAAAATCCTAATCACTTTTGTAATGGCAATTGGAATGATATTAACTCCTATTTATTCATTATCTATGTCACGGCAAATGTTCTATGGGTACAAGCTATTTAATGCTCCAAACTCTTATTTTTTTGATTCTGGACCACGGGAGTTATTTGTTTTGATCTCTATTCTTCTACCCGTAATAGGTATTGGTATTTATCCGGATTTCGTTCTCTCACTATCAGTGGACAAGGTCGAAGCTATTATATCTAATTTTTTTTTATAGATAGTTTTCATGAATAAAACAAAAAAAAAAATGAAAAAGCAATTCCATGATTTAAAAAATAGTTCGTTGTCCAATGAAAAAAGAAGTCTTTTTTCTTCTCTTAAGTTTAAGTTAACTAAAAAAAAGGAAGTAAAAAAAAAAATGGAATTTGAATTGTGACCAGACGCCTTTGGCCTTTGTAAGAACCTTTTGAATCACCACACCGTTTGATTCAAAAGGTTCTCGGCGTCTTGTCTTATACTAAGGTTCGTTTCACTGTCCTATATTTGTATTCATCAAGCCCTTTCTTCTTCAATTCAAGTAGATGTTAATTAAATGAACCATAACTATGTAACCCTATTCCTAATAGATTGACCCCGAAATAGCATATCCAAATTATAAGAAAGCCCAGAGAAGCCACAATTGCGGAATTTACACCTTCCAAATTTGTATTTGTTCGAGTATGTAAATAAATCCCGAATATAGTCCAAGTAATAAATGCCCAAGTTTCCTTGGGATCCCAATTCCAATATGATCCCCATGCTTCATTAGCCCATACTGCTCCCGAAAGAATACCTATAGTTAAAAAGATAAATCCTAAACTAATAATACGATAACTCCAACGATCCAATTGTTGAATCACTTGATACCTGTAAAAATTTCTAGCAGAAGGAAAATAAGTATTTAGTAAAAGATTACTTTTTTTATTCATGTATTGGATTTCGCCGAAGCAAAATGACTCAGTTCCATTTAAAAAATTATTGCTTTTCCCAAAAATCCTTATAACTTTTCGAAATGTAATGACTAGCAGAGCTGTGGATAATAATGATCCACATAAAAGAGCTGCATAGCCTAATACCATCATACTTACGTGCATCATTAACCACTGGACTTGAAGAGCGGGTACTAATATGCCGAATTGATGCAGTTTGGTTAAAAAACCCGAAGTAGCAAAGCCTTGGGTAAAAATAGCACTTGGCGCGGTTATAGTGCTTAAATGATTTTTAGGATTTTTAAAATAGAAAATCCTATGAATAATGGAGAAACTCCATGAAAGAAAGATTAATGATTCATATAAATCACTTAATGGGAAATGCCTCGAATAAATCCAACGGGTGATTAATAATCCTGTTAGACAGAAAACAGTAGCTATCATCCCCTTTTCTGATGAATCATATAGTCCTTTGATTTCATCGACTAATAAGGTTATCAAATGAATTGTAATTCCAATTGAAACGACCGAAAAGGATATATGAGTTAATATATGCTCTAAAGTTGAAAATATCATAAATAAAAAAAAAAAATTCAAAGCGAGAATCCCTTAAGTATACAGAATGGGAATCATAAATTAAATTAATTGGCGGGCTTTTTGTATATCTTTTCGAAGATGCTCTGCCGCCACTCGGACTCGAACCGAGATGCTCTAGCACTGCTTCCTAAGAGCAGCGTGTCTACCGATTTCACCATAGCGGCTTGCTAAAAATAATAATAACCCATTTTTACCCAATCGTCGAGATTGAAAGACTCAATTTCAATGAAATCGTTTTTATTTTTAGGAAGCATTCAAATTGATGAATAAAAAGTCATTTAAATAGAGATTGAAAGATTCCCTTTTTTGCCGTCTTATTTAGTTATTTAAGATTTCAGTTGTAAGGGTTGTAACTAAATAATTCTAACTTCAATCCAGGGAAAAACTAAAACAAAATGTTCTTTCCTTTTTTTTTTCATTTTTTATAACTTTTGTATTGTTGTAATTGTTAGGTTTTTTTTTTTCAGTATTAATTTGTGCTAGGATTTATCAAACCAATTGGGTTTTGGGTTGGACCATATTATATAAAAAATTTTTGATTTCTATCGTAATTGTACTCGACTTCGAAAAATTTTTTATAAATTCGAATTCTAAAGATATATATTTTTTGATTGATCCTTCCTTTCAAACATAGGATTTTTTTTGAATCACTTAAAATTTTCACACTATTCGTATACAATATCTGCCTAAATGGGAAAGGGTGCTTTTCGCAATTGCAATGCAAGTACGAGATATGGGGTATATATAGTGATATAGTAATTCAGAAAAATAATCATTCAGAAAGTTACAAAAAAAATTTTATACTTAATCAATTATTTTCAAATCAATTAGTTTTAACAACCCATTGATTTTTCCTAACGTTGGTTTTGCCTAAAGATTTTATATCTCCTCTTTTATAGTCTAAATAGAAATAGAAAAGTATAAATAGAAAAAAAAATTATTATTGTGTTATTTATAAGTGGTTGGGGTGATGGGGAAAATAAGAATCCCCATCTTGGGACTCAAAAAAATATTCAAATAAAAAGAAAGGTGAAACTTTTGAGTTTGTCTTGATTCTGTTTTCAAATAAAAAAAAAAGTACCATTTTTTCGAATTCAGTAAACAAATCAATTGGTTCAAAACACTAGGGAATGGAAATCGTTACTTACTTTTTTTTATTTTGAGTTCGATTTTCCTATTCTATATTATAGAGTATAAATTAGAAACGAAATTAACTCATTTTTCCAGTCAGGCTGAGTCGGATTATTTCAGCGTTTTCTTATTTATTTGACGTAAAAAAAACTTTTTGAATTCCCGGTAGAAAGGGATTTCGCTAACGAAAAAGCTTTCAACGCTGCCCAATATCCCCTCTTTTTCCAAATCTTTTTACGAATACGTTTTTTTAATATAGAAGTACGTTTTTTTGGAACTGCCATTCAAAAAATAAAAGGTTATTTATTGATCAAATTGGATGTGAAAGACATCTATTGTTTAAAAACAAAACAAGTCATTTTTTATTTTTACTATTCATTTCAGACTATTCATTTCATTATCTGTCTATTTATTCTCTAAATTATACTACCCTTCGAAAAAAAAGAAA